GTTAATGTAGCTTAATTTTAAAGCAAGACACTGAAAATGTCTAGATGGGCAAGCATAACCCCATAAACACATAGGTTTGGTCCTAGCCTTTCTATTAGCTTTCAGTGAGATTACACATGCAAGTATCCACAGCCCTGTGAGAATGCCCTCAACCAAAAGATGAGGAGCGAGTATCAAGCACGCATCATGCAGCTCAAAACACTTTGCTTAGCCACGCCCCCACGGGAAACAGCAGTGACAAACTTTTAGCAATGAACGAAAGTTTAACTAAGCCACACTGACCACCAGAGTCGGTCAATTTCGTGCCAGCCACCGCGGTCATACGATTGACTCGAGTTAATAGAGCCCGGCGTAAAGGGTGTTTAAGACTTAATTCCAAGTACAATAAAGCTAACCTATAACTAAGTCGTAAAAAACCACAGTTACAGTGAAATAAACTACGAAAGTGGCTTTAGTACTCTGAATACACTATAGCTAAGGTACAAACTGGGATTAGATACCCCACTATGCTTAGCCCTAAACCTCAGTAACTCAACCAACAAACTTATTCGCCAGAATACTACAAGCAACAGCTTGAAACTCAAAGGACCTGGCGGTGCTTTACATCCGTCTAGAGGAGCCTGTTCTATAATCGATACACCCCGATAAACCTCACCACCTCTTGCCATCAGCCTGTATACCGCCATCTTCAGCAAACTCCCTAATGACAGCAAAGTAAGCGGAAGTATCATCATAAAAACGTTAGGTCAAGGTGCAGCCAATGACGTGGGAAGAAATGGGCTACATTTTCTAAATCAGAAAATCATACGATAACCCTTATGAAACTAAGGGTCCAAGGTGGATTTAGCAGTAAACCAAGAATAGAGAGCTTGATTGAAACAAGGCCATTAAGCACGCACACACCGCCCGTCACCCTCCTCAAACATCACATAAAAGTACATTAACAAAAAACCACTTTACACTGATATAGAGGGGATAAGTCGTAACATGGTAAGCGTACTGGAAAGTGCGCTTGGACAAACCAAAACGTAGCTTAGATTAAAGCATCTGGCTTACACCCAGAAGACCTCATAATAATGATCGTTTTGAGCTAACCCTAGCCCAACCCCCCCCCCCCCCATTTATAATACCTAGTTACACCAAATAAATCATTTACCAATCACAAAAGTATAGGTGATAGAAATTGTACTCCAGGCGCAATAGACACAGTACCGCAAGGGAAAGATAAAAACCTAAAAGCACAGAAAAGCAAAGACAAATCCTTCTACCTTCTGCATAATGAACTAACTAGAAATAGCCTTATAAAGAGAACTTAAATAATGTCCCCCGAAACCAAGCGAGCTACCCAAGGACAGCTAAAGAGCACACCCGTCTATGTGGCAAAATAGTGGGAAGATCTTTGGGTAGAGGCGACAAACCTACCGAGCTTGGTGATAGCTGGTTGTCCAAGACAGAATCTTAGTTCAGCTTTAAAATTACCCCCAGAATCACACAATCCTTATGTAATTTTGACTGTTAGTCTAAAGAGGGACAGCTCTTCAGACCATAGGAAACAACCTTTTATAGAGAGTAAACCATATAACTACCATAGTTGGCCTAAAAGCAGCCACCAATTAAGAAAGCGTTTAAGCTCAATACACCCTTACTACTAATTCTACTAACTATACTGAACTCCTTAAACAAATTGGACTAATCTATTGTTTAATAGAAGCAATAATGTTAATATAAGTAACATGAAATTATTCTCCCCGCATAAGCTTATTACAGACCGAAACAACTACTGCTAGTTAACAGTACAATTAAAACACACTATGACTTAACTTATTAATTTACTAAACTGTTGATCCAACACAGGTATGCGTTCAGGAAAGATTAAAAAAAGTAAAAGGAACTCGGCAAACTCTACCCCCGCCTGTTTACCAAAAACATCACCTCTAGCATCTCCAGTATTAGAGGCACTGCCTGCCCAGTGACATATGTTCAACGGCCGCGGTACCCTGACCGTGCAAAGGTAGCATAATCACTTGTTCTCTAAATAGGGACTTGTATGAACGGCCACACGAGGGTTTAACTGTCTCTTACTTTCAATCAGTGAAATTGACCTATCCGTGAAGAGGCGGATATGCCAAAATAAGACGAGAAGACCCTATGGAGCTTCAATTCAATAGTACAAACTAATAGCCTAAAAACCTACCAGGCAACAACCTACCGTCAGTGTACTATAAATTTTGGTTGGGGTGACCTCGGAGTATAACACAACCTCCGAAAAGCATATACTAAGACCTTACTAGTCTAAGTAAACATACAACTATTGACCCAATAACTTGATCAACGGACTAAGTTACCCTAGGGATAACAGCGCAATCCTATTTTAGAGTCCATATCGACAATAGGGTTTACGACCTCGATGTTGGATCAAGACATCCTAATGGTGCAGAAGCTATTAAGGGTTCGTTTGTTCAACGATTAAAGTCTTACGTGATCTGAGTTCAGACCGGAGCAATCCAGGTCGGTTTCTATCTATTAAATATTCCTCCCAGTACGAAAGGACAAGAGAAATAGGGCCTACTTCGCAAAGCGCCCTCAAAAATTAGATGACTAACATCTTAATCTTACATACTACTACTTCACCCAAGAACAGGGCTTGTTAAGGTGGCAGAGCCCGGTAAATGCATAAAACTTAAAACTTTACCACCAGAGGTTCAACTCCTCTCCTTAACAACATGTTCATAACAAACCTACTACTAGTAATCCTATCAGCCCTAGTCGCCATAGCATTTTTAACACTCACAGAGCGAAAAGTATTAGGCTACATACAATTTCGAAAAGGCCCTAACATTGTAGGTCCCTACGGAACACTACAACCAATCGCAGATGCTATAAAACTGTTTACAAAAGAACCACTACTACCCACCACATCCACCACAATTCTCTATCTAACCGCCCCTACCTTAGCCCTCTCAATCGCCCTACTTTTATGAACCCCTCTCCCCATGCCACACCCCCTAATAAATTTCAACCTGGGCCTCCTATTCATTCTGGCAACATCAAGTCTAGCCGTATACTCAATCCTATGATCAGGGTGAGCATCTAACTCAAACTATGCACTAATTGGCGCACTACGGGCTGTAGCCCAAACAATCTCATATGAAGTTACCCTCGCAATTATCCTCCTATCCACCCTACTAATAAGCGGCTCATTCAACCTTCAATCACTTATTACAACACAAGAATGCTCCTGACTACTACTTCCATCATGGCCCCTAGCTATAATATGATTTATCTCAACACTAGCAGAAACCAACCGAGCCCCCTTTGATTTAACAGAAGGCGAATCTGAGCTAGTCTCAGGATTCAACATTGAATATGCCGCAGGGTCATTTGCCCTATTCTTCATAGCAGAGTACATAAACATCATTATAATAAATGCTCTAACCATCACTATCTTCCTAGCAGCACCACACGATACAACAATACCAGAAACCTATACAATCAACTTTATAACCAAAGCTCTACTATTAACCACCCTATTCCTATGAATTCGAACAGCATACCCCCGCTTCCGCTACGATCAATTAATGCATCTATTATGAAAAAATTTTTTACCACTTACACTAGCACTATGTATATGATACGTTTCAATACCTGCCCTAACATCTGGCATCCCACCCCAAACATAAGAAATATGTCTGATAAAAGAGTTACTTTGATAGAGTAAATCATAGAGGTTTAAACCCTCTTATTTCTAGAACTATAGGAATTGAACCTATACCTGAGAACTCAAAACTCTCCGTGCTACCTGCTACACCATATTCTAGACAGTAAGGTCAGCTAAATAAGCTATCGGGCCCATACCCCGAAAATGTCGGTTTAACCCCTCCCGTACTAAAATCAACCCCCTAGCACACCTCATAATTTCCTTTACTATCGTAACAGGAACCACAATCACAATCCTAAGCTCGCACTGATTTCTGATCTGGATAGGCCTAGAATTAAACATACTGGCCATTGTCCCAGTACTAGCCAAAAACACAAAACCTCGATCCACAGAAGCATCAACCAAATATTTCTTAATTCAAGCAACAGCATCATTAATCTTACTAATAGCTATCTTCCTCAACCACTTAATCTCCGGACAATGATCAATTAGCCCCCCTATAGATATTCTATCTACAATCATACTAATCGCCCTAGTCATAAAACTAGGAATAACTCCATTTCACTTCTGACTTCCAGAAGTGACCCAAGGGATCCCCCTAATACCAGCTATAGTTGTCCTTACATGACAAAAACTCGCCCCCATATCAATTATACTTCAAATTTTTCCATCAATAAACACAAACATACTCCTAATAATCTCCGTCCTATCAATCATAGTCGGCAGCTGAGGTGGACTTAACCAAACGCAACTTCGCAAAATCCTAGCCTACTCCTCAATTACCCATATAGGCTGAATATTAGCAGTCCTACACTACGACCCAAACATTACCATCCTAACCCTAATTATTTATATTCTATTAACAATCTCCTCATTCATAACCTTTTACGCAAACTCAAACGTAACAACCTTATCACTATCCCACACCTGAAATAAACTAACATGAATAATACCCATAATCCCACTAATAATAATATCCTTAGGGGGATTGCCTCCTCTAACAGGCTTTTCCCCTAAATGAGCCATTATACTAGAACTCACAAAAAATAACAACCTAATTCTCCCTCTCACAATAGCCATACTAACACTTATAAACCTGTACTTCTACATACGCCTAACATACTCCATCTCAATAACAATATTCCCAACATCCAATAATACTAAAATCAACTGACAATTAAAGCACATAAAACCAATACCACTCTTACCCCCTCTCATAATCTACTCCACCTTCCTCCTACCCTTGACCCCGCTAATACTCATAGCATAGAAATTTAGGTTAATAAGACCAAGGGCCTTCAAAGCCCTTAGTAAGTAAACTATACTTAATTTCTGCACCATTCATAAGGACTGCAAAACTCTACTCTGCATCAACTGAACGCAAATCAATTACTTTAATTAAGCTAAGCCCTCACTAGATCGATGGGACTTTAACCCACAAAAATTTAGTTAACAGCTAAATAACCTAATCAACTGGCTTCAATCTACTTCTCCCGCCGTCAGGGAAAAAAAGGCGGGAGAAGCCCCGGCAGAGTTGAAGCTGCTTCTTTGAATTTGCAATTCAATATGATAAATCACCTCAGGGCTGGTAAAAAGAGGGGTGACCCCTCTGTCTTTAGATTTACAGTCTAATGCTTACTCTCAGCCATTTTACCTCCTACCTATGTTCGTAAATCGCTGACTATTCTCAACCAACCACAAAGACATCGGAACACTGTACTTGCTATTTGGCGCATGAGCAGGGGCTGTAGGAACAGCCCTAAGTCTCCTCATCCGAGCAGAACTGGGTCAACCTGGAAGCTTACTAGAAGATGACCATGTATACAATGTCATTGTCACATCCCACGCATTTATTATGATTTTCTTCATAGTTATACCCATTATAATTGGGGGGTTTGGCAACTGACTTATCCCACTGATAATTGGTGCTCCCGATATAGCATTCCCCCGAATGAACAATATAAGCTTCTGACTTCTACCCCCATCACTTCTTCTTCTACTCGCATCCTCAACCCTAGAGGCCGGCGCCGGAACTGGCTGAACAGTATACCCGCCTCTAGCAGGAAATATGTCACACCCAGGCGCCTCTGTAGACTTAGTCATTTTCTCATTACACCTAGCAGGCGTATCTTCTATCTTAGGGGCTATCAACTTCATTACCACTATTATTAACATGAAACCCCCTGCCATAACCCAATACCAAACCCCCTTATTCGTGTGATCCGTATTAATCACAGCAGTTCTTCTCCTACTCTCCCTACCTGTTTTAGCTGCTGGAATTACCATACTATTAACCGACCGAAATCTTAACACCACTTTCTTCGACCCTGCTGGCGGCGGTGATCCTATTCTGTATCAACACCTATTCTGATTCTTTGGGCACCCCGAAGTATATATTCTCATTCTTCCAGGGTTCGGAATAATCTCACATATTGTAACATACTATACTAATAAAAAAGAACCATTTGGTTACATGGGTATAGTATGAGCTATGATGTCTATTGGCTTTTTAGGGTTTATCGTGTGAGCTCACCATATGTTTACAGTTGGAATGGATGTTGATACTCGCGCATACTTTACATCAGCCACTATAATTATTGCCATTCCTACCGGGGTAAAAGTATTTAGTTGACTAGCTACTCTACATGGTGGTAACATTAAATGGTCTCCCGCAATACTATGGGCCCTAGGCTTCATCTTCCTCTTCACCGTAGGTGGGCTGACAGGAATTGTACTAGCTAATTCATCACTAGATATCGTACTACATGACACATACTATGTAGTAGCGCATTTCCACTATGTTCTATCTATAGGAGCAGTATTTGCTATCATAGGAGGATTCATTCACTGATTCCCACTATTCTCAGGTTACACACTTGACCAAACCTATGCTAAGGTCCATTTCACTATTATGTTTGTAGGTGTAAACCTAACCTTCTTCCCACAGCACTTCCTCGGCCTATCCGGAATACCCCGACGATATTCAGACTACCCCGACGCTTATACCACATGAAACATTATCTCGTCTGTAGGCTCATTCATTTCATTAACAGCAGTAATCCTAATAATTTTTATGATCTGAGAAGCATTCTCTTCTAAGCGGAAAGTTTCAACCGTCGAACAACTATCAACTAATCTAGAATGACTATACGGATGTCCTCCCCCATTCCATACATTCGAAGAAGCTACTTATGTAAAAGCCCTAAGCGAAAAAGGAAGGATTTGAACCCCCAAAAATTGGTTTCAAGCCAATCCCATAGACCCTATGACTTTTTCAATAAGATATTAGTAAAGTAATTACATGACTTTGTCAAAGTCAAATCATAGATTAACTATCTATATATCTTAATAGCAACACCAGCTCAATTAGGCCTACAAAATGCTACGTCCCCTATTATAGAGGAACTTATCGCCTTTCACGACCACGCTCTTATAATTATTTTCTTAATCAGCTCACTAGTCCTATACACCATTTCTATCATGCTTACTACTAAACTCACCCACACAAGCACTATAAACGCCCAAGAAATCGAAACAATCTGAACTATCCTGCCCGCCCTTATCCTAATCATGATTGCCCTGCCATCCCTACGCATCCTATATATAACAGATGAATTCAATAAACCCTACCTAACGCTTAAAGCCATCGGCCATCAATGATACTGAAGCTACGAATACTCCGACTACGAAGACCTATATTTTGACTCTTACATCATACCAACATACTTCCTAGAGCCTGGGGAATTTCGACTCCTTGAAGTAGATAACCGAACAACCCTGCCAATAGAAGCAGACATTCGTATACTAATTACATCACAAGACGTCCTACATTCCTGAGCCGTACCATCACTAGGTGTAAAAACAGATGCAATCCCAGGACGTTTAAATCAAGCCATACTAGCCTCTATACGACCAGGCCTGTTCTACGGACAGTGCTCAGAAATTTGCGGGTCTAACCACAGCTTTATGCCTATCGTCCTAGAATTTATCTACTTCCAAGATTTCGAAGTATGAGCCTCATACTTATACATCGTATCGCTGTAGAGCTAGCCTAGCATTAACCTTTTAAGTTAAAGACTGAGAGGACTTCCTCTCTGCAGTGAGTGCCACAGCTAAATATTTCACCATGACCAATGGTGATTATCTCTATAATTGCAACCTTATTCTTCGTAATACAACTAAAATTACTGAATTTCACTTTTCACATCAACCCGTCATCAAAATTAATAAAAACACAAAAACACAACACAACTTGAAACCTAAAATGAACCAAAATCTATTTGCCTCCTTCAATATCCCAACAATACTAGGAATACCCCTAGTAGTTCTAATTATCATATTTCCCACCATACTAATGGTACCAACTAAAAACCTAATCAACAACCGATCCTCCTCTATTCAACAATGATTTATTCAACTTATCCTAAAACAAATAATAGTAAGCCACACTACTAAGGGACGAACTTGATCTCTCATACTCTTGTCCCTAATTACATTCATCGCTATAAATAATATTCTCGGACTTACACCCTATGCATTCACACCTACCACTCAACTGTCAATAAACCTAGGTATAGCAATTCCCCTGTGAGCAGCAACCGTGCTTATAGGCCTTCGATTCAAAACAAAATCATCCCTCGCCCACTTCTTACCACAAGGAACTCCCGCCCCACTTATTCCTATACTAATTATTATTGAAACAATCAGCCTATTCATTCAACCAGTAGCCTTAGCCGTACGATTGACAGCTAATATCACAGCAGGACATCTACTAATGCACCTGCTTGGAGACACCGCACTAACTCTTATATCCATCTACCTATCATCCTCCACAATCACCATTATCATTATCATCCTACTAATCACCCTGGAGCTAGGCGTAGCCTTCATCCAAGCCTACGTATTTACTCTACTAGTGAGTCTATATCTACACGATAACTCTTAATGACACACCAAACACATGCTTATCACATAGTTAACCCAAGCCCTTGACCACTAACAGGAGCTCTATCAGCCTTCCTCCTAACATCTGGTTTAATCATATGATTTCACTTCTACTACTCCCTTCTACTCATTGCTGGCCTTTTAGCCAGCACTATAACTATGTTTCAGTGGTGACGAGACGTAGTGCGAGAAGGCACATACCAAGGTCATCACACTGCCCCTGTTCAAAAGGGCCTTCGATATGGGATGGTCTTATTCATTATCTCAGAAGTCTTCTTCTTCGCCGGCTTCTTCTGAGCATTCTACCACTCCAGCTTAGCCCCAACCCCACAAACAGGAGGACAATGGCCCCCTACAGGCATTTTTCCTCTAGACCCTATAGAAGTGCCCCTTCTAAATACAGCTGTACTACTGGCCTCAGGAGTAACAATTACTTGAGCCCACCATAGCCTAATAGAAGCCAACCGAAAAGAATCAGCTCAAGCACTTCTTATAACCATCGCACTAGGGACTTACTTCACCTACCTCCAGATATCAGAATACTCCGATGCCTCATTCACCATTTCCGATGGAATCTATGGCTCCACATTCTTCATATCCACAGGCTTCCACGGACTTCATGTCATTATCGGAACTACTTTCCTCACTACCTGCTATTTCCGTCAACAACTGTACCACTTCACATCTAACCATCACTTCGGATTTGAAGCTGCAGCATGATACTGACACTTCGTAGATGTAGTATGACTATTCCTCTATATCTCTATCTACTGATGAGGATCTTACTCTCTTAGTATAAACAGTACTATTGACTTCCAATTAATGGGTCTCGATGAACTCGAGAGAGAGTAATAAATCTAGTTCTAACTCTAACAACCAGCGCCCTCTTATCTCTACTTCTTATCACTATTACATTTTGAGTCCCGCAGTTAAACGTATACACAGAAAAACACAACCCATACGAATGCGGGTTCGACCCTACAACCTCCGCCCACCTCCCCTTCTCCATAAAATTCTTCCTGGTTGCGATCACGTTCCTTCTATTTGACCTGGAAATTGCTCTGCTACTCCCCCTACCATGAGCAACCCAAACAAATAACTTAATGCTAACAATCAATACAACCTTTACTCTGTTAATTATTCTTGTATTAGGGCTAGTATATGAATGAACTCAAAAGGGGTTAGATTGGGTTGAATTGGTATATAGTTTATTTAAAACAAATGATTTCGACTCATTAGATTATGAATACTCATATTTACCAAAGTGCCCTTTATCTATATCAATGTGATGCTAGCATATCTTATATCATTACTAGGACTGCTAATATACCGGTCCCATCTAATATCATCACTACTATGCTTGGAGGGCATAATACTATCACTATTTATCACTATTACACTTAATGCCTTAAACATGCATCTAATGTTAGCGTACATAATACCCATTACTCTCCTAGTATTTGCCGCATGCGAAGCTGCAGTTGGCCTAGCCCTTTTAGTTATAATTTCTAACATATATGGGTTAGATTATGTGCAGAACTTAAACTTACTCCAATGTTAAAAATTATAGTATCAACAATTATAGTACTACCAGCCATATTACTATCAAAAACTCACGTGATATGAGTTAACACAATAACCTGCAGCCTACTAGTTAACATTTTTACACTTCTAGTACTATATTTACCAAACAACTCATGCAATGTATCACTAACTTTTTTTTCAGATCCATTAACATCGCCTCTGCTAATACTAACAGCCTGATTATTGCCTCTAATACTTATAGCAACGCAACAACACCTGTACAACGACTCCTCTCCTCGAAAAAAATTATACCTATCAATACTGATCCTCCTACAAATTTCCCTAATCATAACATTCTCAGCCACCGAACTAATTCTATTTTATATCTTATTCGAGACTACCCTAATCCCCACCTTAATTATTATTACTCGTTGGGGCTATCAACCAGAGCGCCTCAATGCCGGCTCGTACTTCCTATTCTACACACTAGCAGGATCTCTGCCTCTACTAATCACCTTCCTCTACCATTTAAGTAACTCAGGGTCCTTAAACTTACTTACAACAATAATTGGTACCAAACAAATATCACCAACCTGAACTAATAATATCATGTGGCTAGGCTGCATAATAGCCTTTATAGTTAAAATACCTCTATACGGACTTCACCTATGACTACCTAAAGCCCACGTTGAAGCTCCAATTGCAGGCTCAATGGTACTTGCAGCAGTTCTACTAAAGCTAGGTGGCTACGGAATAATACGAATCACTCCTATACTTGACCCCATAACAGAAAAAATAAGCTACCCATTTCTGATTCTATCCTTATGGGGCATAGTCATAACAAGCTACATATGCCTACGACAAGCCGACCTAAAATCACTAATCGCCTATTCTTCTGTCAGTCATATAGCACTTGTTATCCTAGCAATTCTTATCCAAACACCCTGGAGCCTCACTGGCGCAATTATCCTAATGGTCGCTCATGGACTCACCTCATCCTTACTATTCTGCTTAGCAAACTCAAACTATGAACGAATTCACAGCCGAGCCATAATATTCACTCGAGGTCTTCAAGCACTATTCCCACTTCTAGCACTCTGATGGCTCCTAGCTAACCTCGCTAACCTAGCCTTACCCCCAACAATCAATCTAATAGGCGAGCTACTAACGATCCTAGCATCCTTCTCCTGATCTAACTTCACTATCATATTTACAGGCTCTAATATATTAATTACAGCTCTGTACTCACTTCATATACTTACCTCAACACAACGAGGACCCCTAACATACAGTACCAGCAATGTAAAACCCCTATTCACACGAGAGAACACACTAATGTTAATGCATATAACACCAATACTCCTACTCATACTGAACCCTAAAACAATTATAGGCTTGGTACCCTGTAGCTATAGTTTAACAAAAACATCAGATTGTGAGTCTAATGATAGAAGCTTACGACTTCTTAGCTACCAAGAAAGTATGCAAGAACTGCTAACTCATGCTACCAAGTCTAACAACCTGGCTTTCTTAACTTTTAAAGGATAGAAGTGATCCGTTGGTCTTAGGAACCAAAAACATTGGTGCAACTCCAAATAAAAGTAAAAATATACTCTTCCATAATCCTGATAACAATTGTCCCACTAATAGCACCTATTATTATGACCTTCACCAATCCAAACAAAATACCCCTGTTCTCCCACTATGTAAAACTAGCCATTATCTACGCCCTCACTGTTAGCATACTGTCTATAATAGTATTTATCTTTATAGGACAAGAATCAATAATCTCAAACTGACATTGAATAACAATTCAAACAATCAAATTATCATTAAGCTTTAAAATAGACTTTTTCTCCATAATATTTACCCCCGTAGCACTATTCGTCACCTGATCAATTGTAGAGTTTTCAATATGATACATGAGCTCAGACCCCAACATCAACCAATTTCTTAAATACTTGCTTATTTTCCTAGTAACTATACTAATTCTAATCACCGCCAACAATATGCTCCAACTTTTTATCGGCTGGGAGGGTATAGGCATCATATCATTCCTGCTCATCAGCTGATGGTTCGGCCGAACAGATGCCAACACAGCGGCTCTCCAGGCAATCCTATACAACCGTATTGGGGATATCGGCCTTATCTCAGCAATAGCGTGATTCTTCCTGCACTCCAACTCATGGGATATACAACAAATGTTTATACTTGACACCTGCTCTCACTCTTTCCCCCTAATTAGCCTTCTCCTAGCAGCAACAGGAAAATCGGCCCAATTCGGCCTACACCCATGACTCCCATCCGCTATAGAAGGACCCACCCCAGTTTCAGCACTACTACACTCTAGCACAATAGTTGTAGCTGGGGTATTCCTAATTATCCGCTTCCACCCTCTAATCGAAAACAATCTTCTCATCCAGACAATAATTTTATCACTAGGCGCTATCACCACCCTATTTACAGCAATCTGTGCTCTAACACAAAACGACCTAAAAAAGATCGTAGCATTCTCAACCTCTAGTCAACTGGGCCTTATAATAGTGACAATTGGCATCAATCAACCACATTTAGCCTTTCTCCACATCTGCACACACGCCTTCTTCAAAGCTATGCTATTTCTATGTGCAGGTTCCATTATCCACAGTCTAAACAACGAACAAGATATCCGCAAAATAGGGGGCCTATTTAAAACTTTACCTTTCACATCCTCTTCCCTCGTTATTGGCAGTTTTGCACTTATGGGTATACCTTTCCTCACAGGATTCTACTCAAAAGACCTAATCATCGAGACAGCCAATACGTCGTATACAAACGCCTGAGCACTCACAACCACCCTAATATCCACAGCTCTCACAGCTGTGTACAGTATCCGTATTATTTTCTTCACTATAACAGGATACCCACGCTTCACAACACTTGTTTCAATTAATGAAAACAACCCCTTACTAATAAACCCAATCAATCGTCTAGCAGTCGGTAGCGTTTTCGCCGGGTTTCTTATTTCTAACTGCGTTCCTCCTGCCTCATACCCCCAAGTCACCATACCATTCTACTTAAAACTTACAGCCTTAAGTGTAACCATTATAGGACTTCTTGCAGCAATAGAACTAAGTTTGATAACTAACAATATCGAATTAAGCACCCCATTAAAAATATTCCACTTCTCTAACATACTAGGCTTTTACTCAACCACTACACATCGACTAAACCCACATTCAAACCTAACCACAAGCCAAAATATTACCTCAACCCTACTCGACCTATTCTGGTTAGAAAAATCTATGCCAAAAATAACAACACAAACTCAAATCTCAATCTCCACAACCTCATCAACCCAAAAGGGCCTTATCAAACTTTACTTTCTATCTTTCTTTATTCCACCATCTCTAGCTCTAACCCTGGCCATTTAACATTTAACCCCCGCCCCGAGTAAGCTCAATAGCAATATGCATTCCTATGAACAACGCCCAGCAAGTTACTAACACAACCCAAACACCATAATTATACAAAGCAGCAGCACCCGTAGGATCTTCACGAATCAATCCTGGTCCTTCGCCCTCATAAATCATTCAGCTAGCCACAGTGTTATAATTGATTACAACCTCTACAGATAGGTTAGGATCCCCACCCAACAAATACACCACCTCCATCTCCATAATAATACCTAATACAAAAATACCTAAAATGTCAGTACTTGACACTCATGTATCAGGATACTCATCAATTGCCATAGCAGCAGTATAACCAAAAACAACTATTATACCACCTAAATAAATTAAAAAAACCATAAGACCCATATAAGACCCACCAAAATATAACGTAATCGCACAACCCACAGCACCACTAAAAATTAACACCAACCCGCCGTAAATAGGAGAAGGCTTAGAAGAAAACCCTACAAAACCTATTACCAAAATAATACTTAATAAAAATAAAGCATATGTCATTATTCCCACATGGACTGTAACCATGACTAATGATATGAAAAACCATTGTTGTATTTCAACTATAAGAACAGTAATGACCTCCCCTCGTAAAACCCACCCACTGGCAAAAATTATCAATCAATCATTCATTGATCTCCCAACACCATCCAACATTTCTTCTTGATGAAACTTCGGCTCACTTTTAGGTACTTGCCTAATTATTCAAATCACCACAGGCCTATTCCTAGCCATACACTACACATCAGACACTACCACTGCCTTTTCCTCAGTCGCCCATATCACTCGAGACGTAAATTATGGTTGAATGATTCGATATCTACATGCTAACGGCGCATCAACATTTTTCATCTGTCTATTCCTACATATCGGTCGAGGCCTATACTACGGATCATTTCTCTTTCTGAAGACTTGGGCTGTGGGTACAATCCTCCTATTAGCCACCATGGCAACCGCATTCATGGGTTACGTCCTTCCATGGGGCCAAATATCATTTTGAGGCGCCACAGTTATCACAAATCTCCTATCTGCAATCCCCTACGTAGGTTCCGACCTGGTCCAATGAATCTGAGGTGGATTCTCAGTAGACAAAGCCACCCTTACACGATTCTTCACCTTTCACTTTATTCTACCTTTCATTATCGCAGCCCTAGCAACTATCCACCTTCTCTTTCTGCATGAGACAGGTTCAAGTAATCCGTCAGGAATGACATCAGAACCCGATAAAATCCCATTTCACCCGTACTATTCAATCAAAGACATCCTTGGACTAATGTTCCTCTTACTTGTCCTGATTAGCCTAACCCTATTTTCACCAGACTTATTAACAGACCCAGACAACTATACACTAGCTAACCCCCTAAACACCCCGCCCCACATTAAGCCAGAGTGATACTTTCTATTCGCATACGCAATTTTACGGTCTATCCCTAATAAGTTAGGCGGCGTCCTGGCTCTCATACTATCAATCCTTATCCTAATAATCATCCCCACATTACACATATCCAAACAACAAAGCATAGCATTCCGACCAATTACCCAGATCCTATTCTGAACATTAGTAGCTGACCTACTAACACTCACATGAATCGGAGGTCAACCTGTTGAATACCCGTATATAACTGTAGGACAAACGGCGTCCATTATATACTTTCTTATCATCATCAGCCTAATTCCACTCTCCGCCCTAATCGAAAACAAATTACTTAAGTGATAGACGCCCTTGTAGTATAGACCAATACACCGGTCTTGTAAACCAGAGACGGGGAAAATTTTCTTCCTAGGGCAATCAGGGAAAGAATACTTAATTCTACCATCAACACCCAAAGCTGAAATTCTAATATTAAACTATTCCCTGAATAACTTAGTTAACTTCTTATTGATGGACGAACATCAAAGTACTTTATAAGTACACACAACATTTCAATTGGTTATGTAAATAGTGCATTATTGCCAGCCCCCATGAATAATGTACAGTACTACAAATGCTTAACTATACATGGGACATACAACCTAAACGTACATATTAACTCTAGCCACCATGCTTACAAGCAAGTACTGTAAAAGCTCATGAACTACAAGACATTCCACTAACCAACGTACAGTAAAAGGCACAGGACACGCCTACCAAGCATGATCATGACTATCCACCAGGTATTGTTGGTCTCTTAATCTACCAACCTCCGTGAAACCAGCAACCCGCCCACTTCTACTAGTATTCTCGCTCCGGGCCCATATAGACAGGGCTTGGTTATACTGAAACTATATCTGGCATTTGGTTCCTACTTCAGGGCCATATCAATAAGATCGCACCTACGTTCCCCTTAAATAAGACATCACGATGGTGTGGCGCTATCACCCTCTTAATCTCGTCACTGGATGCACAGGGTGCCTCTGGTAGGGAGGGGTATGTAATCATCAGCATTGCCGGGAGGCTCCTGGAAGGAGGTTCCAACCAACATCCTGGAGCGCCTGACTGTGTTTTGCCAGACTTTATGCTATCATCGCACCTGGAATTGAATGTCTTGGCCCCCACCCCACCCAACAAGCTGCATTTAGGTTAATGGTTTCAGGACATAAAAACCAATAATTTCGCACTTTTTTAAAAATTTAAAAATTTTCCCAAAAATCGCCATCCCAGCGATAAATTACCCCAACAACCACGTCTTTGTGCCCCACTTTAATTTTTTACTCCTTATTCTCTGAGGCACGAGCCTCAAAGAGACATCCTACTAATAACAACTACCAACCCCTAAACCAAAGCAACCCATCCTACTTATACATAACCCACTCACTCAGACAAATTAGTACTACCATGTCTGTCTACTCCCCACATACCTCAAACCTCGCCCTTCAGAGAACGAACTTATACTGTTACAAAGAAAAAACAACCCACGGAGACTCACTACACCTCAGCCAAATACATTAA